ATTCAACGTTGATTCTTCTCCACTAACCATAAAGACATTGGAACATTATATTTTATATTAGGGGCATGAGCTAGTGCCCTAGGTACATCTCTAAGAGTAGTTATTCGCTCTGAACTAAGAGTTCCAGGTAATTTAATCGAAAATGACCAAACCTATAATGTCATAGTAACTGCCCATGCTCTTGTAATAATTTTCTTTATAGTAATACCAATTATAATTGGTGGATTCGGTAATTGACTAGTTCCTCTTATATTAGGTAGACCCGATATAGCTTTCCCTCGAATAAACAACATAAGATTCTGATTACTACCCCCTTCCCTTACTCTTCTTCTCCTAAGCAGAGCTGTGGAAAGTGGAGTAGGTACAGGCTGAACTTTATACCCTCCTTTAGCTGATTCTTTAGGGCATAGTGGCGCTTCAGTAGATATAGCTATTTTCTCTTTACATTTAGCAGGAGCTTCCTCTATTTTAGGAGCTGTTAATTTTATCTCAACAATCATTAACGTACGAAGTCCAGGAATACGCCTTGATCAAATACCATTATTTGTTTGATCAATTCTCATTACAACTATTCTACTTTTACTATCATTACCAGTTCTGGCTGGAGCTGTTACCATATTATTAACAGATCGAAACTTGAACACTTCTTTTTTCGATCCTTGTGGTGGTGGTGATCCTATCCTTTATCAACATTTATTTTGATTTTTTGGCCACCCTGAAGTTTATATTTTAATTCTACCAGCTTTCGGTATAGTTTCACACATTGTAGCTCAAGAATCAGGTAAAAAAGAAGCTTTTGGCACATTAGGTATAATCTATGCTATATCTGCTATTGGTGTACTAGGATTTATTGTTTGAGCCCACCATATATTCACTGTAGGTATAGATGTAGATACACGAGCCTACTTTACATCAGCTACCATAATTATTGCTGTACCCACAGGAATCAAAATCTTTAGGTGGCTTGGAACATTAGCTGGTAGAAAATTTCATCTCTCTCCATCTTTAATATGAGCCCTTGGATTCATCTTCCTTTTCACTATAGGAGGCCTAACTGGAGTTATATTAGCCAACTCATCCATCGATATTGTCCTACATGACACTTATTATGTAGTAGCTCATTTTCACTACGTATTATCTATGGGAGCTGTATTTGGAATTTTCGGGGGATTCGCCCACTGATTCCCTTTACTTACAGGATTTACATTAAATTCTACCATTATAAAAATACATTTTCTTATAATATTCGTAGGAGTTAACCTCACATTCTTTCCACAACATTTCCTAGGCTTAAGTGGAATACCCCGACGATATTCAGACTTCCCTGACTCATTTGCAGCTTGAAATATAGTTTCATCTATAGGATCATATATATCATTACTAGCCTTATTACTTTTCACATTAGCCTTAACAGAAGCATTTATAGCTCAACGACCAGTTTTATTCCCTCTAAACCTAAGACCATCCTTAGAATGAACTCACTTTACTCCTCCTGCAGACCATAGATACCCTTTAATACCTATTCTTATTAAAGCTTAACCAATATGACAGAAAAATGTGATAGATTTAAAATCTATATATGGTTATCCTTTTGGTAATTCCAACTTGATCTATGTTATCATTCCAAGACAGAGCCTCTCCTATTATAGAACATCTTACCATATTCCATGATTTTACTATAGCTATTTTAACCTTAATTTTAACTCTAGTTGGAATTAATATACTAGCTCTTTGCTTATTTAATCTAACAGATCGATATCTACTTCAAGACCAAATCATTGAAATCACATGAACTGTAGCCCCCGTATTCATCCTTCTTTGAATCTCCCTCCCTTCCTTACAAGTTTTATATTTATTAGATGACCCTTTTACTCCAGATATAACAGTAAAAGCAATTGGTAATCAATGATTTTGAACCTACGAATATTCAGATTTCCCTTCTATCGAATTCGAAGCTTACATATCTCCTATTTCTCCTGATAGATTATTTTTTTCTCGCCTCCTAGAAACAGATAACGCTGTGGTCCTACCAACAAACACTAAAATTCGTCTTCTAGCAACAAGTAATGATGTAATTCATGCATGATCACTTCCATCCCTAGGTGTAAAAGCAGATGCTGTTCCAGGACGATTAAATTCATTATCATTCCTTATTAATCGTGTAGGATCATTCTATGGGCAATGCTCAGAAATTTGCGGCTCCAACCATAGATTTATGCCAATCAAAATTGAAGCGGTCCCTATAACAATCTTTTTAGATTGGGCATCAATATGATCTAACAAAACATCACTAAATGACTGAATTATAGTGTAAATCTTTTAAATTTATAATAGTGTCCCACTTTTAGTGAAAGATATTAGTTAAATAATAACCTTAGCTTGTCAGACTAAAATTACATCAGTATATCTTAATTCCACAAATAGCCCCTATTCTATGACTAACCTTCTTTAGATTTATATTACTATTACTTACTTCCATTACTAGAAGGATATATTTCCAATCATTAGAATCCTCCTCCCAATTATCAATTAAATCTAAACAACTAAACCTACTTATATGATCATGATAACTAATCTATTTTCAATTTTTGACCCATCTACTCCTTATTTAGCTTCATCTAACTGGTGTTCCCTACTACTTATTTTCCTATTCACACCTTTATCTTACTGAATTTTGATAAATCGATGAACTATTATTATAAAAAAAAGACTAATCAATTTATTTTCAGAATTAAAACTTTTACTGTTTAAAACACCATATTTAACCTTATTACCATTGACTTTATTTTATTTAATTCTATATAATAATGTACCAGGTTTACTACCCTATGTATTCACTGCGTCAAGTCACTTAAGATTCACATTATCATTAGCTCTAACTTCCTGATTAGCCATCGTTTTATTCTCTTTCATTAATAACACTAATAATTTAATAGCACATATAATTCCTCTAGGGACTCCTTCGATTCTAATACCTTTTATAGTATTAATTGAATCAATTAGTTTACTGATTCGACCAGGAACTTTAGCTGTTCGATTAACAGCTAATATAATTGCAGGTCATCTACTTTTAGAATTATTAAGATCAGCCGCAATTTTCACCCCAATAATTTGGTCTCCTTTATTAAATATAGCTCAAACCGCTTTATTTATACTAGAAGTAGCTGTTTCATTCATCCAAGCTTATGTATTTGCTACACTTACCACCCTATATTTATCAGAAACTAACCACTAATGGCTATCAATAATCATCCCTTTCATTTAGTAGAAAAAAGACCATGACCTTTAATAGCTTCAATTGGAGCTTTTTTATCAACTTCAGGATTAGTAAAATGATTCCACTTGTTCACCCCACAATTACTACTTATCGGAATATTAAGCATCTTACTATCAAGAGCTCAATGATGACGTGACGTATCTCGTGAAGCCACTTTCCAAGGGCTTCATACACAAAAAGTCACAATTAATATAAAATGAGGTATAATTCTATTTATTGTCTCAGAAATTATATTTTTCTTCTCATTTTTTTGGGCTTTTTTTCATAGGAGCTTAAACCCCACTTTTGAAGTAGGCTCCGCATGACCACCAACTTATATTATCCCATTTAATCCTTTCCAAGTCCCTCTATTAAACACAGCCACCCTTCTTGCTTCAGGGGTCTCAGTTACATGAGCCCATCATGCTATTATCGAAAAATCCCATAACCAAGCCACTCAAGGTCTTACCATTACTGTACTCTTAGGTTATTACTTCACTATTCTTCAAGCTTATGAATATAAAGAAGCCTCATTTTCTATAGCAGATTCAGTTTATGGTTCCACATTCTTCTTAGCCACAGGATTTCACGGTCTACATGTCCTTATTGGATCAGCTCTATTACTTATTAGTTTAGCTCGATTACAAATAGGGCATTTTTCTAAAGACCACCATTTCGGACTTGAAGCCTCAATCTGATATTGACATTTCGTAGATGTAGTTTGATTATTCTTATTTGTATCTATCTATTGATGAGGAGCTTACGTACACCACAATTAAATTTATAATTTAAATATACGTAATAATAACTTTATCTTTAACAGCCTTAATTGCAATTTTACTAGTAACATTTCTAGGAATTTTAATACTATTAATCGGATCAAAACAAAGAAAATCACGAGAAACACGTTCACCTTATGAATGTGGGTTTGATTCCCAAAAAAAAGCACGCTCCCCTTTTAGCCTACGATTTTTCCATATCACCTTAATTTTTTTAATTTTCGAAGTGGAAGTAGCATTACTATTACCACTAGGGTATTTACTAAACCAACCAATACTATCACCTGGTATTGGAGGATTTATTATTACTTTAATTCTACTCTTAGGAGTAATTCATGAATGAAAACAAGGAGCCTTAAATTGACTATAGAAGTAGTAATTTATAAGAATATTTAATTTGCATTTAAAAAGAACTCAAAGTCTACTTTAAGATGTTATAAAAGACTTCTAATCTTCCTATAGCAGATCATGCTACATCTTATGGTTGAAACCAAAGTAGAGGTGAGTCACCGTTAATGATCTTGATTGAAATTATTTCCAACCGTTTTTATAGTGTATTATAACATATTGTCCTTTCAAGACAAAGCTAATCTAATTTAAAAACAGAAGTAAATTTTACAACCAACTTCGACCTGGTTAATGGCTCTGCCCTGTTTTATAATAATTATAACTAACAAACTCCAAATAAAAAAATACCAACTATAATATAAACACCAATTAAATACCTTCTTACTACCACTCTTTTCTGACCTCTTTGAATAAACCCTCTCACCTCTATAAAAACCTTATGACCCCTATTACTTCCATAATACTCAACTCAACCCTCATCTATATTTTTAAATCTATCCCCTCCAAACCCTAAAGGGTACCACCTTATTATAGACCCCCTTAGAGTAGGCATAAATCATATTTGCCTTAAAGAAATAGATCTTGATTTAATATAATTTAACTTGACTAATCTATTAACCCTACTTTTTGCCTCAAAAAAAAAAACTCTGAATATAAATATAATAATAAAAACTATATATTTTATAGAAAATCCTAACACCACTGACCTATCTAAAGAAGGAACCACAAACCAAGACATTATTATGCCACTAGTCACCCTAGAAAAGAAAAGCCCTCTTACAGAAACAATTACTACTATATTAATATCTCCTCACCCCCTAACTCTTCCACTCACCCTTCTACTCTCTAAGCTTCTATATAATAAACGTAAACTATAAGAAACAGTTAAACCTGTAGCTAGCGCAATAATAATTGTTCCCCCTAATCCACCAGGATCACTGAATATAACCTCTAAAATTAAATCCTTTGAGTAAAACCCAGCTAGAAATGGAACACCACATAAAGCCATATTTACAGCATTTAAAACTACTCTTAATAAAGGGCTTCTAACCCCTAGCCCTCTAATCATACGTATATCTTGTTTTCCACCTCCCTCATGAATAATACAACCTCTACACATAAACAGTGTTGACTTAAATATAGCATGCCTAATTAAATGAAAAAAAGCTAATTCCCTATAACCTCCCCTTAAAATCATCATTATTAACCCCAATTGCCTTAAAGTAGATAAGGCAATTACCTTTTTTAAATCTATCTCATAATTTGCCCTCAATCCTGCTATAAATATTGTTATAACTGAAATATAAAATAAATAAATATTTATTCCTGATCTTATTAATACCTCCCTAAACCGGATTAATAAATAAACTCCTGCAGTAACTAAGGTAGAAGAATGAACTAAAGCTGATACTGGTGTAGGAGCAGCTATAGCTGCTGGAAGCCAAGCTGAAAAAGGAATCTGAGCTCTTTTAGTCAACCCAGCCAATATAATAGCTGCTACCGCGATCTTACCCCCTATATCTTCTAAATAAATAAAATTTCAACCCCCTTTTACAAGTAATAAACCAATTCTAATTAGAATTGCCACATCACCAATACGGTTTCTTAAAATAGTTAATATTCCAGCACTACCTGATCTATCTCTTTGATAAAAAATAATCAAAGCATAAGACGTTAAACCCAATCCATCTCACCCTAAAAGTAAACTAATTAAATTAGGTCTCACAATTAAAAATCCTATTGAACATATAAAAAAGAATAATAAAAAAAAAAAACGAATGAAATTATCTTCCTCAGCTATATAATATATCCTATATAAACTAATAGCCCTACTAATTAAGCAAACAGTGAATATAAAAAGGCAACTTATTCAATCAATAATTAAACTAACACTTATTAAAGAACCATTATAAAAATAAAGCTCTCATTCAATAAAAATACTTATATCTAAATAAACCCTCCACAAAAACCCAATTAACCATAACAAAGACCCTCCAAGAAGACTTACAAAAAAATAAATATAAATCTTATGACCTTTTATTATTGCTTAAGGTAATAACTTCTTTACAACCACAATGTAATATTTTATATAAACTACTAAAGCATACCACTCAACCCCTTCTTAAAATCAATAAATTCAAAGGCCCTCAATGTATTCTAGCTACTAAAAATTCCATAATTCGTCCACTATAAAACCCTTTTTTAGAAAAAAAATATCCTCCATGTTGTCTTAAAGAAAATAAATATAATCTATAACAAGCCCTAAAAAAAGAAAGAACTCTTAAAATAATACCTCTTACCTTTGATCATCTTAAAATTCTAATAATCAATATAATCTCCCCTACTAAATTAAGAGTGGGAGGAGCAGCTATATTAGCGGCTAATAATATAAACCACCATAAAGTTATAATAGGTATAATATTTATTAAACCTTTACTAATTATTATCCTACGCCTCCTAGTTCGCTCATAAACTACATTAGCTATATAAAATAGACCTGAAGAACATAAACCATGCCCTACCATCATAACTACTCTCCCTTTATAGCCTCACTCTCTCAAAATAAATAATCCTCTAATACAACCACTTATATGAACAACAGATGAATATGCAATTAAAACTTTAATATCCAATTGACGTAAACATCTTAAACTAACAAAAAACCCTCCTCATAACCTTAAAGAAATGATAGCTGATCTAATAATTTCTCCTGCTCTTGATAAATAAGGTATCATTCGCAACAAACCGTATCCACCTAGTTTTAATAATACACCAGCTAAAAGCATAGAACCAGCTATAGGAGCTTCTACATGAGCTTTTGGAAGTCACACATGAACTCTATATATAGGAAATTTAACCAAAAATGCTCCCACAAATGCTAACTTTATTAAAACAGGAATTCTATACCTTATATATATATATATATATAAACCTCCTCTAACCCATTTAATTCTTAAAATTATATAAAATAAAGGCAAAGAAGCCAATAATGTATATAAAAGTATATATGTACCAGCCCGAGCACGCTCGGGCTGGTACCCTCACCCTAAAATTAATATTAAAACAGGAATTAAACTAGACTCAAATCTTAGGTAAAAGAGTATATAATCGGAAAAAGAAAACCTTAACACTAAAGCAAAGCATAAACATCTAATAAGCCTTATAAATTCTAACCTCCCCTCAACCAATTTAATTTTACTTCTCCCTAAAGCTGAAAAAACTACTACTCATATTCTCAAAATAACTAAGCAATATCTAACCCTATCAAATTCCATTCCTCCTCTTAACTTAAATCTAAAAAAATCTCACCTCCTTATAACATATAACCAGATAAATAAAAAACTAATAACAACTCATTCCCCTCAAAATCCCCTCACTATAATCAACCTTATTAACCCAATACTCAACCTTAACAAACTCTGCAATCAAACCCTATTATTCTATCTGAACTATGCCTTCGCATTATTAATACTAATAATGTTAACCCCAAAACTCCCTCACAAACAACTATCACTAAAAAATAAAGTAACACAAATACTTCTTCTAAAGTTCCCCAAAAATACAACAACCCTATCCCATATAATCTCAAACTAGCCATTTCTAACCTTAACAACCTAATCAATAAGCGTCTATAATTGACCGCCACTTTAAATAATCCTCCTAACAATATTACAATCAAACCTATACTTAATCCTCTCATTCACAGTTTTGGTAGTTTAAATAAAACTTTAGCCTTGTAAGCTAAGATTGGTTCACCCCACAACTCAGATTAGGTTTAACCATCTAAGACTCCCAAAGTCTTTGTTTTATTTAAACTATACTCTGCAATGCTAATATTTACCTCTTTCATATTAACTATATTAACCATTATTTTTGTTTATCTACATCACCCATTATTTATAGCTCTATCCTTAGTAACTCAATCAAGAATTTTAGCTTTAGCTTTATCAATCCCATCCACTACCCCTTGATTTTCATTTATCCTATTAATATTATTTGTAAGAGGTATGATAATCATCTTTGTTTATACAGCCTCAGTAGCTTCCAATGAAATTACTCCCCCTTATCAACCTCGTTTACTTATATTATCTCTATTTGCAACACTTGTTATATGGGCTCCACTTATATTTACAACCTCTTCCACTAAATCTTATATAAATTTAATATCCCATACATATACACTAACCTACAAACCCTATAACTCAACATGAGTTTATTTTACTACTTTCTTAATTTTATATTTATTAGTAGTTTTAATTTTAGCAATCAAAATTACTTCATTATCTAATAAACCTCTTCGAGCCTAATGATAACACAAACAGCTAAAAAATCACCTTTTTTAGAAATCTTAAATTCAGCTTTAGTCTCATTACCAGCTCCTTCAAATATTTCTTTCATATGAAATTTCGGTTCTTTATTATCCTTATGCTTAATCATTCAAATTGTAACAGGAGTTTTGTTAGCATGTGCTTACTCTGCTAGAATAGATAATAGATTCACCTTAATCACTTACTTAATAGAAATATCTCAAAAAGGTTGATTAATTCGTTATATTCATGCTAACGGTGCTTCTTTATTTTTTATCTGTATATACCTTCACATCGGGCGAGGACTTTACTATAATTCTTTCTTATATATTTCTACTTGATATGCTGGAGTAATGATTCTACTAATTACCATAGCTACAGCTTTCCTAGGTTATGTTCTCCCTATAAATCAAATATCTTACTGAGGCGCCTCAGTAATTACTAACCTATTCTCAGAAGTCCCTTATATTGGTAAATCCCTAATTCAATTAATCTGAGGAGGGACTTCTGTCCACAATCCTACTCTATCACGATTTTTCACATTCCATTTTCTCCTACCTTTTGTTATCCTAGCTTTAGTAGTAGCTCATATTACTTTACTTCATGAAACAGGTTCTAACAACCCTTTAGGTTTAACTTCTAACAAAGATAAAATTGCACTACACCCATACTTCTCTATCAAAGATATCTTGGGAGTTGGTTTAGTGTCGAGGCTCTTTTTACTTTTTTGCCTTTATTATCCCCTTACACTAGGAGATAATGAAAATTTTACCGCAGCTGATATATCAGCAACACCCCACCATATTCAACCAGAGTGATACTTCTTATTCGCTTATGCTATTCTTCGATCTATCCCTAATAAACTAGGTGGTGTTATCGCCTTACTATTATCAGTTATAATTTTATACATTCTACCTTTAACTTCAATATCTAATCTAAAAAGACTATCATTTTATCCCCTTAATAAACTAATTTTTTGATCTTTTATTTTCATTTTTATACTTCTAACTTGAATTGGAATACGCCCAGTAGAACCCCCTTACGTATTTACAGGACAAATCCTAACTGCATTATATTTTATGTATTTCCTAATAAATCCATTAATCCATAAAGCATGAGACTACATAAATAATATCAATAATTACTAGATAAAGTGCCTGATAAAAGGATTATTTTGATGAAATAAATATGTACTAACCTTTATCTTAAAAGATAAGCTAAATTTAAGCTAGAGGGCTCATAATCCTCCTATGACCACTCTCTTTTAACATATTTATCTAATTATATTACTTTAAAAATCAAAATTTTACGTGCTCTATTACACTAAGATAAACTACTAAGTTTAAAACAAATGCCTTGAAAGCATTAATAAGAGATCCTCCCTAGTAGTTAATTCAAACTTAAACAATGAATATACCAATCACCAAATAAAACATAAAAAATATTAAAGATACAGGAAGAAATCTTTTTCAAGCAAGATTTATTAACTTATCATAACGATAACGAGGCATAGCTCCTCGCACCCTGATAAATATAAACCTCACTAACACTCCTTTCAATACCACACTCCACCCTGACTCACCACCACTTAAAAACAAAAAAGAAAAAAAAAGACTTATAAACAAAAGACCCGCATATTCCGCTATAAAAATTAAAGTAAACCCTCCAGCCCCATACTCAGTATTAAATCCAGACACAAGCTCGGATTCCCCTTCAGCAAAATCATAAGGAGTACGATTTATTTCCGCCAAACTCGACACAAATCAAATCAAACTTAGTGGAAATACTATAAAAATTCCATACACTATAAACCGCTCTTGTATAATTCATTCAATATCAAAAGAACCTCTTAACCATACTATCCTCAAAAATACAACCACCAATCTCACTTCATAGGATACTATCTGAGCTACAGCACGTAATCTTCCTAATAAAGAATACTTACAATTAGAAGATCAACCCCTACCTAAAATAGGATACACTCCTAAACCACTAATACAAATAAAAAATAATACACCTATCCTAAAATCAAGACCCCCTTCCCTTCAAGGCAACACTACTCATAACACTAATATAATCATAAGAGCTCCTGCAGGAGCTCTTATATAAATAAAAAAATTCACTATTTGAAGGTTTATATTCTCCTTACTAAATAATTTAGCAGCATCAGCAAAGGGTTGTAAAATACCTAGATATCCTACTTTATTAGGCCCTACACGAATTTGAGCCCCTCCTAAAACTTTCTGCTCTACTAAAGTAATAAAAGCTACCCTAACTAAAACTAAAATTAAATAAACACTATAACTCACAACCCCTTTTAACTCCTCCATATAATAAGAGGAAATCCATTAATAAACTTACAATTTACCGCTTTAGTATCAGCCATCTTACTAATAATAACATTACAATAAGAACATTTATTAAAAGAATATAATATTCATATTAATAAATCTACTTTTTTTTTTTTTTTATAATAAGAAGTAATTTATTATAATATATAAATATATAGTAATATATATATATATATATTACTAAATCAGTTATATTACTATAGTAATAACAATTAATTAATTATATTATAATATTGTTATAATAAAGTTTATATATAATATTTAATTTATAATAAAATTAAATATACATTTATAGATAATGATACACTAAGATTAATTTATATAAATTAACTCCTATCAGAAATATTCTATTTTTCATTATATGAAAAATATTTCTCTATTCAATAGGAGTTAATTTATATACTATTTATTTAATCTTTATGAATCAATATACAATGATTGAGAAAATATATATATATAAATGTATAATTAATTATAATAACTATGTTTACAATTAATTCAAAAAATACACCCTTGAGATCAAGGCCCCCCCCCCCCCCCCCCCCCATAATGGGGGGGGGAGCTTAACTATATTTGACTTTAGTTATCTTCCTTAAATCTGCAATTTAATGTGTTAGCTACACCATAAAGCCTAATTAAACCTTAAGTTATATAAACTAGAAATCTTCCAAATTTCCTAAAAGACTTCCTTAGGTTTAATACCTATCTAAGAAATTATTATCTTTGTAACTTCACTACAATATTCTTATTGAACTACTTAAATTACTGCCTGAGCTCATACTCCTATTCAAATCCTAAATTTGATGCGCCAAATCCGCCTAAGCAATAATTATTAAACCTACTCAACCCTCTCGTACTAAAGCAATTTAACTTTTTATAAAAGATAGAAACCAACCTGGCTTAAACCGGTTTGAACTCAAATCATGTAAAAATTTAAAGGTTGAACAAACCCTCTTATAAATCTTCTACTCCTTTAAGATAATTTTAATTCAACATCGAGGTCGCACATAATCCTATAAATAAGAACTCTCCAAGACCATTGCGCTGTTATCCCTAAAGTAACTCTTACTATTTATCTTTATAAAAAGATCATCGCCCTTTAAATAAGTTATATAAAATTTTGATTTTATCAAAACCACTTCCCCAGCTAATATTATTATCAAACTACCATTTACAATAAAAATAAAATAAATCTTTAAATAATTTAAGCTTTTAGGGTCTTATCGTCCCTTTATTATATTCAAGCATTTTAACTTGAAATTTAAATTACTTTATTTAACTTAAAAAGATATTTTTTGTGTAACCCTTCATACCAACTCCCAATTAAAGAACAAACTATTCTGCTACCTTAGCACGGTCAAATTACCGCAGCCATTTAAATTCTCATAGGGCAGGCCTTACTTTATATTTATCATAAAGAAATGTTTTTGTTAAACAGACAAAAGATAATAGCTAAGTTCTCTTTATTTATCTTACCCAAATACTAATAAATCCATTAAATATAATAAATCAATACTTTTTAATTTAATTAATACTTTTATAAAATCTATTTAAATAATATAAATTATTTATAACAATTTATAAATATGGACACTTATAACCCTAATTTTTAAAACTTTAATTAACCTTTTACTAAAGCAGAAAGATTACCCTTCTGCTCTAAATATTCTCTAAATAAAACCTAAAGCTACATCTTAATTAACTAGATACCTAAATTTTCGAAAGATTTTCACCACTAAAATAATTTTTTCTTCTTAATGCTATAAAAATATATTAATATTTTAACTCAAATTATATCTAGAATATTACATTATTAATCTTTTTGAATATCCCTGATACAAAAGGTACTTAATTTTATAAATTCTTCTTTGTCATTTAATCTTTCCTTTACAGTACTAATACTTTATAACAACATAAGATTAAAAACACCTATTATAGGATCCTCTCAATGTAACTGAAATGCTATTCAAGCTATATCTTTAGAAACACCTTCAGATATCTCTACTTTGTTTCGACTTGTCTCAAAGAGAATGACGGGCGATTTGTACACTCTTAATAAACCATTCAAACTAATTCAATAATTACAATTAAATTCACCTACTTTGAAAAATTTAACCTTCTTGTAGTCTAATAACTCATTTATTGTAATTAACTACTCCCAAACTATATCTGCACCTTGATCTAACATATTAATATTATTTTAGCAATTACTTTATAAAAAATCACTTAGACGATGGTATACAAAAAAAACCTTAGCATAACATAACGAGGATTATCGATTTATTAGCAAATTCCCCTAATAATTAAAAGCCGCCAAATTTTTTAATTTTAACTACAATCCTCTAAGCTAATTATCTTAAATATACTAGGGTATCTAATCCTATTTTTATTTAATAATTTCATTAAACACTGTAATAATATAACTTAACTTATTAGATTTCACCCAAATAACTTCAAATTTCTATTTAATAATTAATCAACTTAACATTAATAACTTAAATATTTAGTCTAACCGCAGATGCTGGCACAAATTTAACCTATCTTACTAGAGTAACCCTATTAACTTATATTAACTATGAATATTATAAACTACCTAAAATATACAATTAATTTTAATTATAAGAATAAAATTTTTATATATAAACCTCCCTTATCGTTATTATTTAAATCAAAATCAAATTTTTATTTTTTATTTTTTTTATTTTAAATAAAAATTTTTACTAATAAACTAATGATTACTCTCGCTTTACCTTGATTCATTTTAAGAACCACAATATTTATTTCTATTATATTGATTATATCAGCATCCTCATGATTTATAATTTGACTATCTTTAGAAGTAAATTTGCTAGCCTTTATCCCCCTAGCCCTTAAAAAACACAATAAATACAACGCTGAATCTATTATCAAATACTTTCTTATTCAAGCCTCAGCCTCAATTTTAATTATCAGACCTATTTTTTTTCACCTACAATCAAATTCAAAAATTAGATACCTAATTACAATTGCACTCATACTAAAAGTTGCAGCTGCACCAACTCACCAGTGAATACCAGCTTTAATCGAAGGGCTAAGTTGACCATCAACGTTTATTCTTATAACTATCCAAAAAATTGGCCCTATACTGCTACTTCCTATTTTTATAAATAGATATATTACCTATATTTATATCTATGCCTCTATTTTAATTGGATCCTTAGGAGGATTTAACCAATTAAATTTACGAAAAATCTTAACTTACTCATCCATCTCTCATATAAGTTGATTTATCACTTCCATAGCAATTTCTTACTCACTATGATGAATTTACTTTACAGTTTATATAATAATTATAGCAACCATCACTTTAACCTTTCATATACTTAAAGCCGAAATTCTACCTCAAACACTAATATATAATAACTCATCATCCAACATTATCTTTTCACTCTCATTCCTTTCTTTGGGAGGTTTACCACCATTTTCAGGATTTATCCCTAAACTTATAGTAGTGCGCCAACTAATTGAACAACCTTCATTACTACTTCCTATAACATTAATTATAGGCACATTTATTAGATTATTCTTCTATATTCGAATACTATATTCTTATTTATTCGCTTTTTCTTCAACATTAACTTTTACAATAAACTTTCATAAATCCTCTACCTTATTGGATTTTATTAATCTTATAGGTTTACTAAGAGTACCTTTATTATTAATCTGAATATTAGACTTTAAGTTATAAAAACTAAAACCTTCAAAGTTTTCAAAAAGATTCTTCTTAAGTCTAA